GATCTTTTTTCCTTTAGAGATACCTGTTTTGAATGGTTGTATAAATAGGATTTCTTATACAATTCATATATATCTCTAGAATAAAGAAAAAGAAATATCAATCTTTACTTCACACGTCGTGTCACATATGAATTATTCATTTTTTGCAATTTGGAGAGATGGCTGAGTGGACTAAAGCGGCAGATTGCTAATCTGTTGTACGAGCTATTCGTACCGAGGGTTCGAATCCCTCTCTCTCCGTTTCCTACGCTCACTTGATATTTATCTTTCTAATTCTAGAAACCCCGAGTCCCTTTGGTTTGGTTGGATTGATGATTTCATTTATCTAAATGAAATGTATGGAATAGGTAAAATTGGAAGTTAAGAAGATGGATTTATAAACCGAACCAAAAAGGAAAGAAAAATCTATTATTCTTTATTCTTCGCGTCCAGGATTACGTCCTGGGTCATTAGACAGGAATCCGAAGATGAAGAGCGAAACAAAGAATATCACCACCGTATAAACGAACAGTTTGAGAGTAAGCATTACAAATCTCCAAGACCTGTTGGGGGAGAAAAAGGGAATAGATTCTCAACCTTTGTACCATCTCATTTTTTGACACCAAGAAACGAAGTGGTTTTTAGAAAAGAAAGGAATTAACAGGAATTCAATTCATTTGTATTGTAATAAAATAAGGTTCTGATTCCTTCGTTACCAAAATAATCTCGTCATACCTACAATGCGATTTGTTGATATTGCATTGCGGGGGATCAGAATACCGTATGCGCTCCATGGATGGAGGGTCAGAATGAGGAAATGAGGTGATCCGGATTCACAGAGTCTATCGAAGAATGTTCAATGTTTGAATCGAGGGTTCTTGTCTTAATGCACTACTTATCTCATCTTTCTTGGTAAAAGCACTACTTATCTCATCTTTCTTGGTAAAATATTTTTTGAATAAATCGTGAATCTTTCTAGAACAGTATCAAGGATCTCATCGAAAACTTACAGCAGCTTGCCACACAAAGGCTAAGAGAAAAAAGAGCACAGGTATGACCGGCATAACATCCACGATTGGGTTCAAAAAAGCATAAGCCTCGGGCAATTTTGCGAAGAAAAAACCACTCGGCTGAAGGGCAGAATTAAGACAGATACAGATTAAACTAAAGATATTAGGCATAACAAATATTTTGTTCTTTGAATAATATCATTTTTATTGAGTTATTTCTTGATTTGATTTGATATAAGGGAAAAAATCAAGAAAGAGGATAGGTAGTCCTTCTTCCTTTGAATTCCCCCAATCAAAGATCCTTCAATTGTCAAATTGAATTATACGGAATCATACTTTCATACAATATCTTAATTATCTTAATTTAATTATATGTAATGATCAATGAATTTAGTTTTATTCCGGATCTACACATGTCGAATCTCAGCAACAACTTCTTTCTTCCATAGATACTGGGCTGGAATTGACGAACACCCGATACCAATATTAATGTATATTCGTGTTTGAATAGAAACATAAATGGGGCGTGGCCAAGCGGTAAGGCAACGGGTTTTGGTCCTGTTACTCGGAGGTTCGAATCCTTCCGTCCCAGATAAATTCCATCTTAACTTAACAAATATTATTTGTTCTCTTTAATCATCTAAATTTCTATTTAGGAGGTTCATGTTGGATACAATGTAATCGTAATCTATTCTTTCTTTCTAGTTTGGTTTTTAATGTTAATGATTCTTTTCTGAATTAGACTTTACCTTTCTATTCTGTTTCCTACACACGGAATTCACTTTCAATGACTGACACACGTATGAAAAATCCATGATTGTGGTATAGGCGTGTGGGGGAGCATATGACATAGATCCATTGAGAAGATATTTTTTTATTTAATTCCAAATTGGATTATTCAGTCTAGGTCCGTACCGTTCATATTGGAGTTAGTTAGTCAAAAGAAACTTTATGCTTAAATCCATGAAATTCTTATTCCTGCATGATCCATTCTGAGTCGAAATGTTAAAGAAACCTCTTCTATCTTCTAACTTTTAATTAATGGTAAAGCAGATATGGTAATCGTATCTCATTTCATAATTATCCCAATTTCTAATTCATTTTATTTGGATTCTAATGGGGGTTCGGGTTCGTGGTACCAATTCCATCAACGGGATTCGAGTTCCTAAGACTGGACTAAAATGCAAAATGGGAATAAAAAACGGATCTGGACCTATTTTGTTTTGCACTTATACGTGTCTGGTACTGGTATAGCACGCAGCTTATACAGCTTATAATAAAAGAAGATTCTTTTCTTGGTTGACCGGGTATGCATGATTCATAATCCAGATGAAATGTTTTTTAGATATGTGCTGATCAGCAATGGAAGGTATCAATTGCAATATCTGTGGCTATTCCCGATTTTATCAACAAACAATCAAGTTCAATAGGAATAGATGCATTGTATTGTACCCAATTTGCATCTGGTTCTAATGAACTGATGAATAATGGAATTGTAAATCAATTGGTAGGCAGAATCGTGGATTTAATTTACTTGACTTTATCGAACGACTCTGGAAGCAAAAAAGCAGAATATGCCGAAAATAAACATGCCTCCCTTTTGTATTGTTATTGTTCTATTTCAGTAAGAACAAACAACAAACAGTCTTTCGTTTCGGTCAGAAATTTCTGTGATGCCTTAAAATATCCACGATTACCCACGGTAACAGCTGTATATATAACATAACCCGATGGATACCGAAAGATCATGCCGCTTTGATTCTGATTTTCTCAATCAGATGAAAGAATGAATCGAGAACGTTCACTTTATCTTATTTTATTTACTTTACTGTGTCTTTTTTATTCATTTTTTACTTTTACTATATTTCTTATTATGTTTGATGCTCATGAACAAAGAAATGAAATTAGTTTTAGATTTTGTTTCTCGTCCCATTTATCTGGTTTAGACAGTTAATGATTTAAGGAAAAGCAAAATTCAATTTAATGTTATTATGATGATCAAAATGATCAAATTGACGTCTAGGAGATATCCGTAATTACAGTTATTCGTTGTGATTGCACAGACTTGCTGATTGATTCAGAGATCAAATTGAGTCTTTACGGAAGAACTACTTTCCATCAATAACAATGATGGCAAAGTACGAGATTTTTTATATGAAACCATTTTTAATGAATCCTTGATACTCGATGAAGTCTGAGATTAGTTAATTTATGATTTACCATCAGACCACTTTGGCCCTTTCCGGTTCATTGGAATGGCTTAATCAGTTACTAACTCATTCTTTTCCGGTATTGGAAATCCAATTCAAGATCTTTAGTTTAGCTTAGTCGTTCGAGCAAGAATTGGCTCATTTCATTCATGACTGATCGTCACAAATGATCAGGTTGTTAACTAACTTCTTGTTTATTCGTCTTTCTTACAAATGGTGAAATAAATGAGTCATACGCTAGAATCAGGGGGCAAACTGGATACTTGTTAGATATACATATGCGTCCATGGAGAATATCAAAAAATAGAATAAAAAAAGATCAATCAATGACTATTCATGATTTAATTCCATATTGAATCAATCCCGTACCGATTCCGAATTATAGGAATGTTTGTTATGGTAAAACTTCGTTTGAAACGATGTGGTAGAAGGCAACGTGCGACTTGAATGACATGATCGGCTGTGGATTTTGACATCCATCATCTTCAATGAGGATGCTCTTGGCTCGACATATTTTGTTCTGTTTCACCATTACTCCACGATGTTGGGTTGTAATGTAAATAAAATAGTACATGATGGAGCTCGAGAATAAATGATTATCAGAGGCAGGATCTAGGGTTAGTGCCAATCAATAATTTGGAACGACTTCGTAACGTAAGTATATCTTCGATATAGAAAAGGTCAAATTGGACCGAGTTTTAAATAAAAAAGTTTGCTGTAATTGGTGAGACTATTTCGATGATATGAGACTATTTCGATGATAAAGAAGTGTATCACAGGGGAATTAATGGAATTGAATCATTCGTATGATTCTTCGACGTAAAGAAATAGCCAAAAGGTATGTTGCTGCCGTTCCGGAAGATTAAAGATCACCGAAGTAATGTCTAAACCTAATGATTCAAGGATAAGTGATTCCAAAACAAGAAAACACCATTTTCAATGATTGTCTCAATCAAGTGGATTGGATCATAATAAGTAAGAAATGGAAATATATTCCAGACGAGACAAAAAAGGGGTTATAGACCGCTCAATAAATATTTATTTAAGGATTTTGTAAGGATTTCTTTTTTAGTCCTTTGAGAATTACCCAACTTGAGTTATGAGGACGAATGATATTTTTTTATTTTTATAGGAAGGAAGAAGGAAAAAAGACGACTCCAATCATAATTTAATTGATGATTTCAAGGATCCGTTTGCTATAGATTTCCATAAATTTAAATCATTCTTTCTCGAGCCGTATGAGGAGAAAACTTCCTATACGTTTCCAGGGGGGGGGGTATTGCCCATCCATCTATCCCAATGAGCCACCTATCGAATCATTGCAATTGATGTCAGATCCCGCAGAGAGGGAAGAGATCTTCGGAAAGTAGGCTTTTACGACCCGATAAAGAATCAAACTTATTTAAATGTTCCTGCTATTCTATATTTCCTTGAAAAAGGAGCTCAACCCACGGGAACTGTTCATGATATTTCAAAAAAGGCAGAGGTATTTAAGGAACTTCGAGTTAATCAAACAAAATGAAATTAATGAAATCAAAAGATGGCCAGTACCGGTATAGTAGCTAGTTCTAGTTTTGTTTAATTGTTTCTCCGCCACTCTCTTGCTATATTCATACCTATTCACTATTCTTCCTATATGGTTTGAGATAATGTAAGGACAAAGAATGACAAAGAATTTCTTTGTCTTTTTATATTTATATGAATATGAGAGGGATAGAAAAAGGATTATATGTAATAACTGAAATCCATGAAATTATGGGATTACCATTAATCAGATGGTTTTCCTTGGGACTCCCTCAAGAAACAAGAGGTCAATCTTGGGGCCTATAGTGATAGTGAATAAATACGATATTCTTTTTTACCTACTTCTTCTTTACTTCACTTCATTTTCATTTCTTGTAGTGCCAATCTAACACAAGGCCTTATCCTATTTATATTTAGTTTATTTATTGTATTTTGTTTTATTTGGTTTCCCAATATTTCGTTTGTATTGACAATGGTCTCTCGAACGAATAGAATACAATAGAATTCGATCGTAGATAAATCGATCTATTCTTGCGGTTTCATAGGTTTGGTTTTTTACTTCATTCAAAGGATTGGTTTGAGGGATCGTCTGTGACACAGGAAGTATTTTTTATTTACTAAAGCTATACTTATCTGTGAATCTGCTCTTCTTTATTGTATAGATTTTTTATAATCATAGTTTCTTCTAAACTTGCTGTTATTCTTATACTTATGTTAGTTCAATGTTTTGACTTGACTGGTTCCGCTAATCAAATCTCTTGATTTTTATTCCGATCGTAATTAGATCCTTATCTGGGTTGCTAACTCAACGGTAGAGTACTCGGCTTTTAAGTGCGGCTATGATCTTTTACACATTTGGATGAAGCGGATTCGTCCATACCATCGGTAGAGTTTGTAAGACCACGACTGATCCTGAAAGGGAATGAATGGAAAAAACAGCATGTCGTATCAATGGATAACTCTGAGAATACTTCATTCTTATCTGGTCATATCAGATCGGTAAAAAATGTCCTTTTGATTCTTAGCTAGAACGGTTCCAAATTCATTCACAGTTGGGTCAAGTGAATAAATGGATAGAGCTATATGGCTCCAATTAGAAGGAAAAACCAAAAGCAACGAGTTTCCGTTCTTATCTTAATTCGAACGAATACCCGATCTAATTAGACGTTAAAAATATATTAGTGCCTGATGCGGGAAAGGGCTCTCCTGCGAGTGGATCATTGATTCCTTAAAAAAATCCTAACTATTCACTGTTCTCCATTAGTTACTGGAGTGTAACCGAATGTGTATAAGAAACGGTGTACTGATAAATCAAATTAACTCATTCCAAAGTCAGAAGAGCGATCGGGTTGCAAAAATAAAGGATTTCTAATACACAATCTCTTCTAACTATACCCAAACACGAACGAGTTGGATGGAAAAAGAGAGGATGTGTTGATTAGACGTCTTGTCTCCAGGGTATCAGTTTTTACGATATACCTTGTTAGGACCATATCGCACTATGTATTTATTATTTAATAACCCAAGAAATCCTCCCCCGCATGCGGTGCAAGTTTCATTGCAAACAAATGGATAAATTTCAATACGAATTGCAAGGCTATTTAGAAATAGATAGATACCGGAAGCAGCGCTTCTTATATCCACTTCTTTTTCGGGAGTATATCTATGCACTTGCTCATGATCATGGTTTAAATAGTTCGATTTTTTATGAACCCACGGAAAATTTAGGTTATGACAATGACAATAAATCTAGTTCACTAATTGTGAAACGCTTAATTACTCGACTGCATCAACAGAATCATTTGACCATTTCGGTTAATGATTCTAGGCTCGTTGGGCCCAACAGGAGTTTTTATTCTCAAACGATACCAGAGGGTTTTGCAGGAATTATGGAAATTCCATTCTCGGTGCGATTAGTATCTTCCCTAGAAAGAGAAAGAATAGCAAAATATCAGAATTTACGATCTATTCATTCAATATTTCCCTTTTTAGAGGACAAATTATCACATTTATGTTATGTTTCAGATATACTAATACCCTACCCAATCCATCTGGAAATCTTGCTTCAAACTCTTCGCACTCGGATACGAGATGCTCCTTCTTTGCATTTATTGAGATGTTTTCTACACGAGCATCATAATTGGAATAGCCTTATTACTTCAAATAAATCCATTTCCATTTTTTCAAAGGAAAATCAAAGATTATTCTTGTTCTTGTATAATTCTCATGTATATGAATGCGAATCCGTATTAGTTTTCCTTCGTAAACAATCCTCTCATTTACGGTCAATATCTTCTCTAGCCTTTCTTGAGAGAACACATTTTTATGGAAAAATAAAACATCTTGTAGTGACGCCTCATAATGATTCTCAAAGGACCCTGCCCCTCTGGTTCTTCAAGGAACCTTTGATGCATTATGTTAGGTATCAAGGAAAATCCATTATGGCTTCAAGGTGTACTAATTTACTGATGAAGAAATGGAAATATTACCTTGTCAATTTCTGGCAATCTCATTTTCACTTATGGTCTCAACCGGGTAGGATCCATATAAATGAATTATCCAATCATTCTTTCTATTTTCTGGGCTATCTTTCAGGTGTACGACTAACGCCTTGGGTGATAAGGAGTCAAATGCTAGAGAATTCATTTATGATCGATACTGCTATTAAGAGATTCGATACAATAGTCCCAATTTTTCCTCTGATTGGATCATTGGTTAAAGCAAAATTCTGTAACGTATCAGGGTATCCTATTAGTAAGTCAGTCTGGGCCGATTCG